AATGAGGAAATGAAAACTATACTAAAGGAAACATAGGATCTCTATCCTAAAATCTAAAAAAAGGACATATTAGGGCTATACGGATTCGAACCGTAGACCTTCTCGGTAAAACAGATCAAACGGATTATTATCGAAATGATTCGAACTGTTTCAAAGACCCAACATGCATTTTTTTGCATTGGGCTCTTTCATCAACTGATGTAAAGATCAGTTAGTCCACCATAGTTTTTCTTTACGGAAAGATAATGAGATGGCTCCCTGTGCTCTGATTTATTATTTGTATTATGATCTATCTAGGAGCAATACCAAAGTGTTTCAAAGGAGGATTACCTTGACTTAGGTCTGCCTCCGGCCTAAATTAAATCAACCTAAGTGAAATGGAGTCTCTATCGTTCCGCTGCAAGAGTTGACTATGAGACTTCATACACCCTAAAGTTCATAGAACGAAAAGAAGTTTTTTGGAGGCCCTTATCCTCATTACGCCTAGCATTTAGTGGGCTGGATATTTACCTTATCAACTAGCAAATCAATAAGGGTTCTATTTGATTAGGCACCTGAATTGGCACCTGAATCGGACTGAACCGACTGTTTGTCAGGCTACTGTTCTCCTATTCTCTCGAATCCATGAAGTAAGACATTGATTTTGCAATAAGATCAATTATGTTCATTGCATAATAAGCTCCCTTGAAAAGCATTGGCGCACGTGTAAGCGAGTTGCTCTACCGAACTGAGCTATAGCCCTTGTCAGAGATATCTTAACATATAGATAATTTCTTGTCAAGATGAATATTCTCTAATGCCAGAGGATATCCCTTTGATCTGTTTACTATATAACATACCAATAACGGAGCAGTATTGCTTATAAAAAGGATTCGATCTATAATCGATCGAAGTAATGGGTCTTCCTTTGTGGTGATAAATTGCCTACTTAACTCAGTGGTTAGAGTATTGCTTTCATACGGCGGGAGTCATTGGTTCAAATCCAATAGTAGGTAGGTAGGTAGAAAAATTACTAGATAGCATTGGACTTACTTCGCTTCGCTATCTAATAACTTTTTCTACCCCTCTTCCCTTTTTCTTTGTATCAACTAAACCATTGGATTGTATTCAATTGGATGGGGGAATCCAATTGATAGCCTCGACTCGTATCCTAGCTCGTCTGAGAGCTAGCTTCGCTTCAACCAACTCTTTCGTACCCTCAGCTCTACTCAAGTTAGCTTCGGCTATTTCAAGTGCCTGTTGAGCTTCTTCCGGATCAATGTCACTACCCAGTTCCGCATCATTTCCTAAAATGATGATCTCATTATTAACTATTCTCGCAAAACCGCTCCACAGAACCGCCGTTAACCATTGGTCGTTGAGGAGGCGTATTCTCAAAGGACCCATATCTACAGCTGTGTTAATGGGGGCGTGGTTTGGTAATACGCCAATTTGGCCACTATTAGTAGATAAAATGATTTCTTTCACTTCACAATCCCAAATAATTCGCTTAGGAGTTAGTACATAAAGATTTAATTTCATTTCTTCAATTTGTTCTCCTCTTCTAAGTTTATAGCTTTCGTGCTAGCTTCATCGATGTTACCCACCAAATAAAAAGCTTGTTCGGGTAGGCCGTCTAATTCTCCGGAAAGGATTAGTTGAAATCCCCTAATTGTTTCTGCAAGACCAACATACTTTCCTGCAGAACCGGTAAAAACTTCTGCCACAAAGAACGGTTGTGATAAGAAACGTTCAATTTTTCGTGCTCTTGCTACAGTTAAACGATCCTCCTCTGATAATTCATCCAACCCAAGAATTGCGATAATGTCCTGAAGTTCTTTGTAACGTTGTAAAGTTTCCTTAACTCTTTGCGCAGTTTCATAATGTTCGTTGCCAACGATCCGAGGCTGTAACATAGTTGAGGTTGAATCTAAAGGATCTACTGCTGGATAAATACCCTTGGAAGCTAATCCTCTGGAAAGTACGGTAGTAGCATCCAAATGTGCAAATGTTGTGGCAGGAGCAGGGTCGGTCAAATCGTCCGCAGGTACATAAACTGCTTGGATCGAAGTTATGGATCCCTTTTTTGTAGAAGCAATTCTTTCTTGCAAAGAACCCATTTCTGTACTAAGAGTAGGTTGATAACCCACTGCGGAGGGCATTCTCCCTAATAAGGCGGATACCTCCGATCCTGCTTGAACAAAACGAAAGATATTATCGATGAATAGAAGCACGTCTTGCTTATTAACATCTCGGAAATATTCTGCCATAGTTAGGGCAGTTAAACCAACTCTCATACGAGCTCCCGGCGGTTCATTCATTTGACCATAGACTAGAGCTACCTTTGATTCCTCAAAATTTTTTTCATTAATTACTCCGGATTCCTTCATTTCCATATAAAGATCATTTCCTTCACGAGTCCGTTCCCCTACTCCGCCAAATACGGATACGCCTCCATGAGCTTTAGCAATGTTGTTGATTAATTCCATGATGAGTACTGTTTTACCTACTCCAGCCCCCCCAAATAATCCTATTTTTCCTCCACGTCGATAAGGAGCTAAAAGATCGACCACCTTAATACCTGTTTCAAAGATGGATAATTTCGTATCTAGCTCGATAAAGGCAGGCGCAGATCTATGAATAGGGAATGTTGCAGTAATATCTACAGGACCCAAATTGTCAATAGGTTCCCCAAGAACGTTGAAAATTCGTCCGAGAGTAGCTCCACCGACTGGAACACTGAGAGGAGCTCCCGTGTCAATCACTTCCAATCCTCTCATCAACCCGTCTGTAGCACTCATAGCTACAGCTCTAACTCGATTATTTCCTAATAATTGTTGTACCTCACAAGTCACATTAATTTCCTTACCGGCAGTGTCTCTACTCTTGACTACCAAAGCGTTATAAATATAAGGTAACTTGCCCGGGGGAAAAGTGATATCCAGCACGGGTCCAATAATTTGATCGATACGCCCTGTGCTTTTTTCTTCAATTGTGGAAACCCCGGGACGAGAAGTAGTAGGATTGGTTCTCATAATTATCACATAATTTTCAAAAAAAAAGGAATTTGTCGAATTTTTTCTTGTTGAATAATGCCAAATCAAATCCAAAAAAATAGCCAAAAATCCAAAAGTCAAAAGGAAATGAATTAGTTAATTCAATAAGAGAGAAAGGGGGACGAGGACTTGATTTCGTTGCCCAAGCGAATCCCATTCAATCGTTTACTCATGGAATGAGTCCGTTGGAAAGTTCAATCAATCTTTTTTTTCATATACATTTCGCCTTTTGTGGAGGATCTGTCCCTACTCTACTTTCCTATCTAGGACTTCGATATACAAAATATATACTACTGTGAAGCATAGATTGCTGTCAACAGAGAATTTTCTTAGTATTTAGGTATTTACATTCAAAATAAGAAAGGGGCCTATTAAGAACTTGTAAAATAAGGATTAGGGATTGATTTGGGTTGCGCTATATCTATCAAAGAGTATACAATAATGATGGATTTGGTGAATCAAATCCATGGTTTAATAACGAACCATGTTAACTTACCATAACAACAACTCAATTCCTATCGAATTCCTATAGTAGAATTCCTATAGGATAGAACATACACAGGGTGTACGCCTTATATATGAATAAAACATATTCATTAACTTAAGCATGCCCTCCATTTTCTTTAATGAGTTGATATTAATTGAATACCCTTTTTGTTTTAAAAGATTTTTGCAAAGGTTTCATTTACGCCTAATCCATATCGAGTAGACCCTGTCATTGTGAGAATTCTTAATTCATGAGTTGTAGGGAGGGACTTATGTCACCACAAACAGAAACTAAAGCAAGTGTTGGATTTAAAGCTGGTGTTAAGGATTATAAATTGACTTATTACACCCCGGAGTATGAAACCAAGGATACTGATATCTTGGCAGCATTCCGAGTAACTCCTCAGCCCGGGGTTCCGCCCGAAGAAGCAGGGGCTGCAGTAGCTGCCGAATCTTCTACTGGTACATGGACAACTGTTTGGACTGATGGACTTACCAGTCTTGATCGTTACAAAGGGCGATGCTATCACATTGAGCCCGTTGTTGGAGAGGAAAATCAATATATCGCTTATGTAGCTTATCCATTAGACCTATTTGAAGAGGGTTCTGTTACTAACATGTTTACTTCCATTGTGGGTAACGTATTTGGTTTCAAAGCCCTACGCGCTCTACGTCTGGAGGATCTGCGAATTCCCCCTACTTATTCAAAAACTTTCCAAGGTCCGCCTCATGGTATCCAAGTTGAAAGGGATAAGTTGAACAAGTACGGCCGTCCTTTTTTGGGATGTACTATTAAACCAAAATTGGGATTATCCGCAAAAAATTACGGTAGAGCGTGTTATGAGTGTCTACGCGGTGGACTTGATTTTACCAAAGATGATGAAAACGTAAACTCACAACCATTTATGCGCTGGAGGGACCGTTTTGTCTTTTGTGCCGAAGCAATTTATAAATCACAGGCCGAAACCGGTGAAATCAAGGGGCATTACTTGAATGCGACTGCAGGTACATGCGAAGAAATGATGAAGAGAGCTATATTTGCGAGGGAATTAGGGGTTCCTATTGTAATGCATGACTACTTAACTGGGGGATTCACCGCAAATACTACTTTGGCTCATTATTGCCGCGACAATGGCCTACTTCTTCACATTCACCGGGCAATGCATGCAGTTATTGATAGACAGAAAAATCATGGTATGCATTTTCGTGTATTAGCTAAAGCATTGCGTATGTCTGGGGGAGATCATGTCCACGCCGGTACAGTAGTAGGTAAGTTAGAAGGGGAACGCGAAATGACTTTAGGTTTTGTTGATTTATTGCGCGATGATTTTATTGAAAAAGATCGTGCTCGCGGTATCTTTTTCACTCAGGACTGGGTATCTATGCCAGGTGTTATACCGGTGGCTTCAGGGGGTATTCATGTTTGGCATATGCCAGCTCTGACCGAAATCTTTGGAGATGATTCCGTATTACAATTTGGTGGAGGAACTTTAGGACATCCTTGGGGAAATGCACCTGGTGCAGTAGCTAATCGGGTGGCTTTAGAAGCTTGTGTACAAGCTCGTAACGAAGGGCGCGATCTTGCTCGTGAAGGTAATGAAATTATCCGAGCAGCTTGCAAATGGAGTCCTGAACTAGCCGCAGCTTGTGAAATATGGAAGGCGATCAAATTCGAGTTCGATCCGGTAGATAAACTAGATAAGTAGATAAAACTAGATATAAAGAAGGTCTAAATAAAAAAGAAGCGAAATAGAAAGAGAAAAAAGCAGTTACGAAATGCAGTAATTCTTCTTTATTCTTCTAATTGATTGCAATTAAACTCGGCTCAATCTTAAAAAAAAGATTGAGCCGAATAAAAATAGATCTTGATACGATCATGAGACTTGACAAATCGAGATTCCTCTATTCTATATATTTAGAATATATAAAGGTATAATACAATAAATAAATACAAATATAGTATTATCATATGATAATGGAATCAAATACGCAGTATTTACAGAAAAAATCTTTATTTATTGGGAAAGAATCAATGAAAAAAGATTAGGAATCGCAATGCTACTATACGCGTCCGGAGGAGTATTCGGAATAATATTCTTCTATAATCCATTCTTGTGTCTTGCGCGGGGTCTTACTAACAGGACTTCGCTGCACGGGACGGGTTTTCGTCGAAAAGCTAACTCCACCCGGCATTTTCATACCCTTTGGGTGGTATATCGCCTTAAAAAGTCTAAGGGGGTAGTATGAGATCTGTAGTAGGTAAGAGAATTTGCCCTTTGATTTTGATTGAGTATGCTATTTTTCCGCCTTTACCGCGCATTATTGTATGAGCTTCTAGAGGATAGAGGAGCACGTATGCAGGAAGGAAATTACAGCTTAATAAAAAAGTCTAAAAAAGCTTCAACTTTACGGCACTATCAATCAACTAAAAAGTCCTATGTATGAATCCTTACAACCGGTGGGATAGGATAAGAGCGAGTTTCGGTATACTGGGGTTGGGGGATATCCTTATTTCAAAACCTGACGCGCATCTTGCGTTTGTGGGGGTCCGAGAGTGGTTGAAGAAGTATTGCATGTGGAAGTAGGTAGACGAAACTGATTTAGGATTCGAAATGGGCGCATTCGACTAAAAGTCGTACTGAGACTTTTTAAAATTTAAAAGGGTATTCTGAAAGAGGTATTTCATTTTCACAATCGCTTTCTTTTGAATCCAATTTCAAGTTCGATTAGAAGGATAGAAAGGCCATGAGGACGGGAAAAGAAAAATCAAATCTTTTTAATCTCCTTTTTTGCAATTTTCTTATTATCCATTCCATTCATTTTTTTTTATAGAATACTTTAGTATTCTATAGTATTCTATAAAAAATCTTTATTTTGCAAACTAAAAAATACAATAGTCAATATTCCTTATAATAGATATACTTAATTATATTATAAGAATCTTAAGATATTTTTCGAATAGATAGAAATAGTAAATTTGAATTGAGACACCTATTCTATGACGGATTTTAACTTACCTTCTATTTTCGTGCCTTTAGTAGGCTTAGTATTTCCGGCAATTGCAATGGCTTCTTTATTTCTTTATGTGCAGAAAAATAAGATTGTCTAGAACCAATGGGGCCGAATTTTCTCAATGTATTTCCACGCAGGATCATAATACAGATATTTTTTAGTGTAAGTAATATAATATGGTAGGGTATGTGGCTCTTTCTACACACAAATGAAAAATGAAAAACGGCTATGGATGCGGATATAGGCTACGAGCATAAATGCATGCATATGCGGAGCCGGGTATAGCGAGTTTTATTTTAAGTGGATCAACAGATATTTTTTGAATAGAAAGTCAATGTATCTAACCAATTATTTCACAGGAGTACTAGTTACTGAAGGCGATTTCAGAATCAAAAAAAGTAAAGTCAAAATCATTTAGCTTATTCTCTCAATTTCAATCGACCGCTGCTGGATTTAGTATATCTAATATGAATTGGCGATCAGAACACATATGGATAGAACTTCTAAAAGGTTCTCGAAAAAGAGGTAATTTTTTCTGGGCCTGTATTCTTTTTCTAGGTTCACTAGGATTTTTATCGGTTGGGGCTTCCAGTTATCTTGGTAAGAATATGATATCTGTACTTCCATCTCAACAAATTCTTTTTTTTCCACAGGGGGTCGTGATGTCTTTCTACGGAATCGCGGGCCTATTCATTAGCTCCTACTTGTGGTGCACTATTTTGTGGAATGTAGGCAGTGGTTATGACCGATTCGATAGAAAAGAGGGAATAGTGTGCATTTTTCGTTGGGGATTCCCTGGAATAAAACGTCGCGTCTTCCTTCGATTCCTTATGCGGGATATCCAATCAATTAGAATTCAGGTTAAAGAGGGTCTTTATCCTCGTCGTATCCTTTATATGGAAATCCGGGGCCAGGGGGTCATTCCCTTGACTCGTACTGATGAGAAGTTTTTTACTCCACGAGAAATTGAACAAAAAGCTGCCGAATTGGCCTATTTCTTGCGCGTACCAATTGAAGTATTTTGAATACCGATTTAATTTTTTTGAAATGAATTGAATGAATTGGATTCGTTATTGTAAGGAGATTTTTGAGTATTTATCTAAAGAAAGGAACAAACGAGGATAAGAGAAAATTGCTTCTAATTTGTTTTGTCCAAGTGAGATATATGGCATAATATTCTTCCATTTTCATCCGAAAGGGCTTTTTTTTTATTCTATTTCTCTATTCCACTCCATCTAGATCTAAGAAAGAACCCAATGCAATGAAATTCCACTAGTATACAAAAAAGAGGAATAGATACAAGGTCTCAAACCTTGTTATAGAATTTTTGCTTCAAATAAAAAGAAATATCATATAGAGTCAGCGAATGAAATAGAGTCAGCGAATGAAGCAGATTCATTAACAACTCAATTTACAGATCAAAAATGAAAAAAAAGAAAGCATTGCCTTCTTTCCTATATCTTGTATTTATCGTACTTTTGCCCTGGGGAGTCTCTTTCTCTTTTAACAAATGTCTGGAACTTTGGATTAAGAATTGGTGGAATACCAGGCAATCTGAAACTCTCTTAACTGATATTCAAGAGAAAAAGGTTCTAGAAAGATTCATAGAATTAGAAGAACTTTTTCTCTTGGACGAAATGATAAAAGAGAAACCGAAGACACATGTACAAAAACCTCCTATAGGAATACACAAGGAAATAATACAATTGGTCAAAATAGATAATGAGGATCATCTCCATATCATTTTGCATTTCTCGACAAATATAATCTGTTTGGCTATTCTAAGTGGTTCTTTTTTTCTGGGTAAAGAGGAACTTGTCATTTTGAATTCTTGGGTTCAGGAATTCTTCTATAACTTAAATGACTCAATAAAAGCTTTTTTGATTCTTTTAGTTACTGATTTTTTTGTTGGATTTCACTCCACCCGCGGTTGGGAACTACTAATTCGTTGGGTCTACAACGATCTTGGATGGGCTCCTAATGAGCTAATTTTCACTATTTTTGTTTGTAGTTTTCCAGTGATTCTAGATACATGTTTTAAATTTTGGATCTTTTTTTCTTTAAACCGTCTATCTCCTTCGCTTGTAGTCATTTATCATTCAATTAGTGAAGCATAAACTCATTTGATTTCCTGATATTAATCAAATTAGCATCTTTCTTCCTTTAGAAAGAAAGCCCTTTTCCATTTTAGCAAAATTCTTTCTATTTCTACCTGCTCAAGGTATTCATCATTCCAGTACAACTGTTGCAGTAGAATGACAACAGACTCGTGTATAGGGAGCTAGATTAGCTTAGCTACCTATCTAATTTATTGTAGAAATTCTGGGATCTGCGATTGGATATGGAAAATAGAAATACTTTTTCTTGGGTAAAGGAACAGATGATTCGATCGATTTCTGTATCGATCATGATATACGTAATAACTCGGACATATATTTCAAATGCATATCCCATTTTTGCGCAGCAGGGTTATGAAAACCCACGAGAAGCAACCGGACGAATTGTATGTGCCAATTGCCATTTAGCTAATAAGCCCGTGGATATTGAAGTTCCCCAAGCTGTGCTTCCCGATACTGTATTTGAAGCAGTTCTTCGAATTCCTTATGATATGCAACTGAAACAAGTTCTTGGTAATGGGAAAAAGGGAGGGTTAAATGTGGGTGCTGTTCTTATTTTGCCCGAGGGATTCGAATTAGCGCCGCCCGACCGTATTTCTCCTGAGTTGAAAGAAAAGATAGGAAATCTTTCTTTTCAGAGTTATCGTCCCGATAAAAAAAATATTCTTGTGATAGGCCCTGTTCCCGGTAAGAAATATAGTGAAATCGTCTTTCCCATTCTTTCCCCCGATCCTGCTACGAAGAAAGACGTTCATTTCTTAAAATATCCCATATATGTAGGGGGAAACCGAGGAAGGGGACAGATCTATCCTGATGGTAGCAAGAGTAACAATACGGTCTATAATGCTACGTCAACAGGTATAGTAAGAAAAATACTACGTAAAGAAAAGGGGGGATATGAAATATCCATAGTCGATGCATCGGATGGACGCCAAGTGATTGATATTATACCTTCCGGGCCAGAACTTCTTGTTTCAGAAGGGGAATCGATCAAGCTTGATCAACCATTAACAAGCAATCCTAATGTGGGAGGGTTTGGTCAGGGGGATGCAGAAATCGTGCTTCAGGATCCATTACGCGTCCAAGGCCTTTTGTTCTTCTTCGCATCTGTTATTTTGGCACAAGTTTTTTTGGTTCTCAAAAAGAAACAGTTTGAAAAGGTTCAATTGTACGAAATGAATTTCTAGGTCCCGGCTTACCATCAAGTTGGTAAAAAGCCGCGATTTATTGGCGATTGCTAGAATTATCTATGATCCATTTTGGAAATCCTTTTTTTGTTTAAACTGTTTTTTGTTTGCGAGATGCCTGGAATTCCTTATTTCTATCTCATGCAAAAGAAGAGAATTCAAG